TACTATTGGCCAAACCACCTGGGCACTGGGACCTATGTGAGTAGGATCGCTCAGCCATGCTTCATAATTGGAAAAACGAGCACCGTGGAAATACATGCCACTAAGCCAAAGAAAGATGATGGAGAGTTGACCGAAATGAGCACTAAATATTTTTCGAGAGATCTCCTCCAAATCGGAGGTATGGCTATCGAAATCGTGAGCATCAGCATGTAGGTTCCAGATCCAAGTGGTAGTATCAGGTCCCTTAGCTATTGTTCTTGAGAAATGACCGGGTCTAGCCCATTCCTCAAAAGAAGTTTTTATAGGATCCCTATCTACCAAAATTTTGACTTCTGGTTCCGGCGAACGAATAATCATTGAGTCCTCCTCTTTCCGGACAACACATACAAAGAAACCTGCCAAGAGTAAAGTAAGAACCTATGAAAGATGCTTAAAATAAGTTTCTTTCTCTTCTATCTCCCATCTATCTACTTTAACTTTAGTAATTTACTAGAGCAATTATGATATGGAAGTCGATCCGGGGCAAGTGTTCGGATCTATTATGACATAGCCAGGAGGCGCTCAACGGACCTTTTTAACCCTCTCAAAACCTTTTATGGTCTTTTAATTGGCGCAAAAACCTTATTTTTGTGCAATCTAGTGTATTCATATCTCAATTATAAGTTTCTAGACGAAGCTCTTTTATGTCTTACATAAAATATATTTATTATTCTTATTCTCTTCCAATTAGATTCACAATCACGTAAAGAGCCATTATTCATTCCTAAGAAACAACCTGGTATCTATTCATTTCATTCGAAGGTTTCTTTTATTCATTTTATTTTAGTAGCAGAAAACCAAATATAAATATATAGATTCTCTACTCTATCTGTGTATCGTTTATATTAGGAAATAAGAGACGAAATAGAACAATCTTTAAAAAGATATTAGAAAGGATATGATGAAATTCTTTGATTGGTTCTTCCCAAAAATGATCCGTTTTAGTTGACTGATAGGTACAATAAACACTGAATCGAATTCTAATAACTTAACTAATTCTAATAAATAGAAAATGAAAATATAGAACAAATTCTAAATAAAAAAGAATTAAAGTATTCTTATTAAAGTATTCTTATTCAAAACGCCTTGTGATCTTCAACCAATTCTGTGCTTCAATATAATTTCCAGGAGTAAGTGCTATAGCTTGTTTCCAATACTCAGCGGCTTGATCGAACCAAGCCTCCGCAATTTCAGAATCGCCCTGCCGAATGGCCTGTTCTCCACGGGCGGAATAGGAGGGTAACTTCCTTCCCTTAGAACCGTACTTGAGAGTTTCCTATCTCATACGGCTCGCTCATCGGCAGTCAATTTTTTCTTTTGCCGTCCCGTTTTTAGGTTTTTCGAGCTAACCAAAAGAGGTTAATTACAAAAGTTTCAAACTTTTCTTTTTTTTTTTATTTAAATAAAAAAAAGAAAAGTTTTATCTTTTCTCCCACCTTCAGAAGAATAAAGCAGAGGCATTCTACCATTTTTCTGAAAGGTAACTATCCCGGTTTCATATATCATATATAAATATTGTATTTATAATCTCTACATTTCTATATTTTAGATACAATCTTTGAAGATATAGAATCGTTGAAAAAGGCTTTCGAATAAGAAAGACTTACTATCTTTGGGATTTGATGCTACACCGCTGCTCAATACCGTAGGGGATCAACTCTATTACATAAATTGATTCCTAATTTTTATCTCATATTCTGGATAAGTAAAAGTAAGCAGTTATTATTGTATCGGCCAAAAATTTCGCTAATTGATCTTTACGGCGCTTTCTCTATCAATTAAATCTTTTATCCATAGAATAAAAAAGTATCTAGGCATTTTAGTTCTTCATATTTTGGCTTCTATAAAGTTTCTTTCTTTGCTACAGCTAATAAAAATCGTATTGGGTACGATACATATGTAGAAAGCCTGTATTTTTCGTTTTTTCTAGTATTTACTAGCGTATTTTCCCTTTATTTTTCTTTCTATAGTGGAGATAGTCGCACGTAATGACAGATCACGGCCATATTATTAAAAGCTTGTGGTAAGAACGGGTTTCGTTCTAGGGCTCGAAAATAATATTCCAAAGCTTTCGTATGTTCTCCATTACTTGTGTGAATAAGGCCTATGTTATAGAGTATATAACTTCGATCATAGGGATCAATTTCCAGTCGCATAGCTTCATAATAATTCTGTAAAGCTTCCGCATAATTTCCTTCGGATTGAGCCGACATCCGTTACGGTCGTCATTCGATTAAAAGAATCTCCGTTCCAAAACCGTACGTGAAATTTTCATCTCATACGGCTCCTCCCTTACGTGCATAATGAAAATTATACTATAGAATTAAGAATGAAAAAAGATTGAAATTTTTTTCATTATGAACTGAGCGGGGCTAGTGTTTTTACAAGAAATCTCTAGCCAACCTTCCTGCAAAAGATCTTTTCTTAACATCAAGCACGTTGGTACTGGATAAAAAGATAA